ATGCCTTATTTTATTTCATTTTTATTTAATTGATCTCACTCAATTAATCTTTCCTTTCGTTACTGCCCCCTAGGAGAAGTAATAGGTAGGGATGACAGGATTTGAACCCGTGACATTTTGTACCCAAAACAAACGCGCTACCAAGCTGCGCTACATCCCTTTTAAAATTATTGTACAATGTCATTGTACAAAATCCATGTCTTGTTTTCCATATCGTTATTTTTTTCTGTATCCATATACAATTTTCTTGTCATCTTGTCATTTCTTCTTTTTGGTTTCATTTAATAAATAATCTTATATACATCTGATAAAAAAAGAATGAATATTTATTAGAATGCTTAAGAAAAAAGAAAGGGGGCACCCCTTTCTTTTTTAGGGACAGGGATAGGAAAACCTCATCTACTGCTCATTGTAGATATTTATTTTTGTTAGGAATTCCGTACAAAAAAGACAAATGATCTTGAACTACAGCATCTGACCATATATGTATTACAATAAAGAAGGAGGATTTTCAATGCGGGACATAAAAACATATCTCTCCACAGCACCCGTGCTAACTACTCTATGGTTTGGGTCTTTAGCGGGTCTATTGATAGAAATTAATCGTTTATTCCCCGATGCTTTGTCATTCCCCTTTTTTTAATTATAGTTTAAGATCCTATTTTATTTTGGAGAACAGAAATGGAAAAGAGGTTCCTGTATAGGGTAAAAAATTACACTAAATCGTAGCATAGAAAAAAGGATACTTAAATGAAATACTGGAAAGAATAATTGATAATTAGAAAAAATTGTATTACTCACATAAAATTATTATATTCTATTAATTTCTATTAGTATTAATTGGAATTAACTAGTTAGTAACTTTTATTTCTATTTATATAGATTTTTTTTTCTTTTTTGTTCTTTTCGTCTTCTTAGATTTAGATTCGGGTCGAAAATAGAAGAATTAAGTCGATCAAAAATTTAAAGGAGGTTCATGGCTAAGGGTAAAGATGTCCGAGTTAGAGTTATTTTGGAGTGTACCAGTTGTGCCCAAAATGGTGTCAATAAGAAATTGCCGGGCATTTCTAGATATATTACTCAAAAGAATCGACACAATACACCCAGTCGATTAGACTTGAGAAAGTTTTGTCGTTATTGTCGCAAGCATACGATTCATGGGGAAATAAAGAAATAGATCGAATGGAACATATGTATTGTATTATTTTTCAAAGGAACAGGAAAAAGAAAAACTTAACATATATATGTATGTAAATATATAATATACAAATAAAAAAAGAAAACTCATTTCGGTCAGATCTGAAATGAATAAAGAAATAGAAATTTAGAGATAAGGAATAAACCATGGATAAATCCAAGCAACCTTTTCGTAAATCCAAGCGATCTTTTCGTAGGCGTTTTCCCCCAATTGAATCGGGGGATCAAATTGATTATAGAAACATGAGTTTAATTAGTCGATTTATTAGTGAACAAGGAAAAATATTATCTAGACGGGTGAATAGATTGACCTTGAAACAACAACGATTAATTACTATTGCTATAAAACAAGCTCGTATTTTATCTTTGTTACCTTTTCTTAATAATGAAAAACAGTTTGAGAGAGCTGAGTCGATCCCTAGAACGGCTGGTCCCAGAACCCGAAATAAATAGATAGACTCTTAGATATACTCTTCCGATTGATTCAAAACTCCAAGCGGAACTCAAGCTCAGATTGATGTTTTGCTCAAAAAACCTCGAGTCCAGATTTTATTGTTGTGTTATAAGAAACAACAAATAGGGAAAGAAGAAATCTTTTTTTTTTTTTTTAGATGTTCGTTCATTCCCACTACTTATCTTAATTTCTTTTTAATTTCTTAAATTCATTTTTATTCTACCTTCCCGGAGTCCATTCTCCGGGGAATTCTATTCTGTTTTCGCTATATATATATGATATATGACTTTTTAATCTCTTTTATTTGCTAATCTTATTGGAAATCATGTAAAGACAATTCTTATTTGATATAGCTATTTGCGCAAGTATTTTACGATTAAGAAGCAATTGCTTCTTATACAGATTGTGTATGAATTTACTATAACTATAGAATACCATATTCTCACGAGCTGCTGCATTTATTCGAGTAATCCACAAACGACGAAAGTCCCTCTTTTGTCTGCCCCTATCCCGATGAGAGGAAACCAAAGCTCTCATTTTCTGTTGAGTAGCAGTTCGGGTAAGTCTTGAATGGGCCCCTATAAAGGTTGATGCAAATAAACGAATTTTTGTTCGACGTCTCCGAGCTATATATCCTCGTCTAACTCTGGTCATTGAATCAAATTAAACTTTAATGAATAACTAATTGATTTCTTTTCTTTCAGTCATCCTCTTATCCCCCCTCTAGTTAATTAATACCAAAACGGATTATTCCGATATATAAAATATAAATTCCAATGGCTTTTGCTACTATGACCTTCCCAACCACGATTTTTTATTCTTTCCGGGTAAAATACCCGGAAAGAATAAATTCTAGCGATAAAAAAAAATAGTGGGTTCCATCGTTTCTATGGTTACTTCGTAAACGGTGAGGTCCTCTCTATACACCGGAGCCTTTTCTTTCATTTAACCAAATGTTATTGTGAACTTGTATAGTTCACACTCTTTAGTTTAGCTCTACCAATCAATAATAGTTCTTTTCACAAAAGGGTTATCCATACAGTGACGGCATTTAATTATGAAAGTTGGCTAGGTAGCTGACCTTGTTAGTCCGTTCTTTCAAGAATAGGAACATAACCTTTTTGCTTCTTATAGTACTCTTTCCTCCGCTTAATAGATAACTATTTGCTACCAATGGGGAATTACTTCTCATCTCAAACTGAGGTGATTGGATTTGCACCAATGGAAACCATAAATTTCATACACAAAAATATAGGTAGATGATGAATCTTTAGCTTTATAGATAGTAAATAACGTTTTTCCATCTTATCGATCTTTATTCCTTGGTACTGGTGATTGGTACTTGAAAAATTGCTGTATTTTTTTTGTTTGAACTCATGATCTAAACGAGTCGCACATACACCCGAGTACATGTTCCCCGTCGTTGAGGGCACCCCCTAAGTGCGGGGGATTTCGTGATATTTCGTATTGGCTGTCTTGTGTTTCTAATAAGTTGTTTAATTGTCGGCATATCATACATATATATAATAAAATAGGTTGGTTTAGATCGATCTTAACCTGATTTATTGATGATTATGAATTATTTACATTCAATATCAAATCACGGAAAAATAGAATTATGGAGGGAATCATATATTTAGGCGAAATCCCCAATAGTTTCATTTTCGACCGCTACAAGATCAACAATGCCATGAGCTTGGGCTTCTGTTGCTGACATAAAAACATCTCTCTCCATGTCTTCGGATATAACCCATAAAGGGTTACCTGTTCTTTGTACATAAACCTTTGTGAGGGTTTCGCGAAGTCTGAGTAGTTCTTCCGCTTCCAAGATAAATTCCCCTGCTTGTGCCTCATAAAAAGAACTAGCAGGTTGGTGAATCATAACCCTGATAATATTGATCTAACATCATGCATGAACGGTTCTTCTATCTTGAAGAATTGGATTAAAGTAAGGACTAAAAAAAACAAGAAAAAAAAATAGAATTAAACGACGGACCGTACAGGCACCTTTTGTGCATTGCATACGGCTCTGCAATGGAATTTCCTTTTCCCCCTTCTATTTTATCGAAGAAAAAAATCCATCCGATCTAGATTGTTGAATGATCCATTTACCACCCTTCCTTTCATTCATATTGTAATGTAAAAAAAAATACTATGATGGTTCTGTTGCTTTCTATATTTATCTCGTCTGTGATTTAGCAATCCCAAAGTTTCTTTTTTTTTTTCGTACTCTTTTCTTCGTAAGAGAAATATCAGAAAAAGACTTCTGGTGTGGAAGAAAACGGTTTGTGACGCTGAAATGCACTCCCGACATAGAAGATCAAGTCGGAAATAACCTTTTTTCATACTACTATCTCGATAGAAAATATCGTGTTAGAAAAAACAATAATAGTTTGTTCATATCGAACTCGAAGTGCCATGCTATTATTACCTATTATTCATATTCAATATGGCGAAGGCATAGTCTTCTTCTTCTTTTTTTTTTTAACTCATTGGCGCCAAGCATGGGGGAATGCTAGACGTTTGGTAATTTCCCCTCCGACCAGAATGAAGGATCCCATTGAAGCGGCTAATCCCATGCATATTGTATGTACATCGGGCGAAACAAATTGCATAGTATCATAAATAGCGATTCCTGGTATTACCCATCCACCAGGGGAATTTATAAACAAATAAAGATCCTTAGTATCATCTTCTATACTGAGATATACCATGAGACCAACAAGTTGATTTGAGATCTCGCTATCAACTTCTTGGCCTAAAAAAAGTAATCTTTCTCGATAAAGTCGGTTGATTAGGACAAAATTATATCCCTTTTGAACCGTACGTGCATCTTTGGATGCATACGGTTCAAAAAAATTGCGAAAATAAAGAATCAATGTGTCGATTCCAATCCTATCTCTCTTTTTTTTAAGAGATTCCTGCTTTTCTAATGAAGGGGTTTTTTCTTCCATTAAAAAAAGAAATCGTTTTTATCCCTTCCCTAAAAAAAAAAAAGAATTTACTGAACTTATTTAATTAACCTCTCATTGATGTATTGTTTCGTCGAGATTTAAATCACGATGTCATTTTCTTGTTCCTGAATGGGCCCTTTGAATTCTTTTAGGTTCATGTTCTACTCCGGGGAAAGATCTATCCGAATTATAGTTGTACATATAGGACAAATGATCTCAGTACCACTTCTTTTTGCTACGAGTTTTTTTTTTCAATTCGTTTCATGTCTCCAAAAAACTATTCAATGTATTTATTATAATGGTTGACATGGCAGTTTAAGAGTGCATCTCTAATTAAATAAATAAAATAGAAGAATCTTCTATTAAATAAAATAGAAGAATCTTCTATGCATAGCTACAAGCGGTAATTCTACATATATTACTATTACCCATTTGGTATTTTATGAGCAGGGCCTGGATACTCCATTTTTTTAGTCCAAGTTAACCATAAATTCTTCTAATTAAGAATATTGCTCCTCAATCTAAATTAATCTAATTTAACTTCACGCTACACATGATTGATTCTTCAATCAATACAATATTTCTTGGGCGAAACAGAGGATATCTCGATCGGGGGAGAAAATGGGGAAATTCCATATGACCCAATATGTCTGACAAGTCGCACTATACGTCAACCCAAACTGCATCTTCCTCTCCAGGACTCCGAAAAGGTACTTTTGGAACACCAATGGGCATTAAATTAAAGAAAAAATTTAAGTACTATACTTCACTTTAATATGGAAACGTAAGAATGAGTTTATTGTCTTCTTCGAAGGTTTTTAGAGAAAGATAGAATTAAGAAATAAAAATCTTAATGAAGAGATAGATCGTTCGAATAATAAAAAGGATCCATACATTCATTCCCCCAAAATAGGACTAATGCTCCCATTGCGTATTGGTACTTATCGGGTATAGAATAGATCTGCTTCTCTTTGTTCTTACGAACAGAATTCAGCCGTTATTTTCAACGGAATACAATAAAAAGTAACCTTTTCTCATACAGAATTCGCTGAAAAGATTAGGTAAATAGTATAAGTCTATTGCAATGCGATAAAGTTACATAGTGTCTATTTTTCTTTGAGAAAGGGGTATTTCCATGGGTTTGCCTTGGTATCGTGTTCATACTGTCGTATTGAATGATCCCGGCCGATTGCTTTCTGTCCATATAATGCATACGGCTCTAGTTTCCGGTTGGGCCGGTTCGATGGCTCTATATGAATTGGCGGTTTTTGATCCCTCTGACCCTGTTCTTGATCCAATGTGGAGACAAGGTATGTTCGTTATACCCTTCATGACTCGTTTAGGAATAACCAATTCATGGGGTGGTTGGAGTATTTCAGGAGGAACTGTAACGAATTCGGGTATTTGGAGCTATGAAGGCGTGGCCGGAGCACATATTGTGTTTTCTGGCTTGTGTTTTTTAGCGGCCATCTGGCATTGGGTGTATTGGGACTTAGAAATATTCTGTGATGAACGTACAGGAAAACCTTCTTTGGATTTGCCCAAAATCTTTGGAATTCATTTATTTCTCTCAGGAGTGGCTTGCTTTGGCTTTGGCGCATTTCATGTAACAGGCTTATATGGTCCTGGAATATGGGTGTCTGATCCTTATGGACTAACTGGAAAAGTACAATCTGTAAGTCCAGCGTGGGGCGCAGAAGGTTTTGATCCTTTTGTTCCCGGCGGAATCGCCTCTCATCATATTGCAGCAGGTACACTGGGCATATTGGCAGGCCTATTCCATCTTAGTGTCCGTCCGCCTCAACGTCTCTACAAAGGATTACGTATGGGCAATATTGAAACTGTACTTTCTAGTAGTATCGCTGCTGTTTTTTTTGCAGCTTTTGTTGTTGCTGGAACTATGTGGTATGGTTCAGCAACAACCCCAATCGAGTTATTTGGTCCCACTCGTTATCAGTGGGATCAGGGATACTTCCAGCAAGAGATATATCGAAGAGTTGGTGCCGGACTAGCTGAAAATCTAAGTTTATCGGAAGCTTGGTCTAAAATTCCTGAAAAATTAGCTTTTTATGATTACATTGGTAATAATCCGGCAAAAGGGGGATTATTCAGAGCGGGCTCAATGGATAGCGGGGATGGAATAGCTGTTGGATGGTTAGGACATCCCGTCTTTAGAGATAAAGAAGGGCGTGAGCTTTTTGTACGTCGTATGCCTACTTTTTTTGAAACATTCCCGGTAGTTTTAGTAGATGGAGATGGAATTGTTCGGGCAGATGTTCCTTTTCGAAGGGCAGAATCAAAGTATAGTGTCGAACAAGTAGGTGTAACTGTTGAGTTCTATGGTGGCGAACTCAATGGAGTCAATTATAGTGATCCTGCTACTGTGAAAAAATATGCTAGGCGCGCACAATTAGGCGAAATTTTTGAATTAGACCGGGCTACTTTAAAATCTGATGGTGTTTTTCGTAGTAGTCCAAGGGGTTGGTTCACTTTTGGGCATGCTTCGTTTGCTTTGCTTTTCTTTTTTGGACATATTTGGCATGGCGCTAGAACCTTGTTTAGAGATGTTTTTGCTGGTATTGATCCAGATTTGGATGCTCAAGTGGAATTTGGAGCATTCCAAAAACTTGGAGATCCAACTACAAAGAGACAAGTAGTTTGATACAAGACTGCTTTGGTATCTTTATCCTCTATCTCTATTTTTTTCTCGGGTACCCGAGAAAAAAATAGAGACTTGAATCAACTTCTTTTTGTTGATTCTTTCCCCTCTTTTTTTATGGTATGGTAAATGATCCCACTCAATCAAACGAATAGATGTGAAAGCTATAATTGTAAACCACGATCGAATCTATGGAAGCATTGGTTTATACATTCCTTTTAGTCTCGACTTTAGGAATAATTTTTTTCGCTATCTTTTTTCGAGAACCACCTAAGGTTCCGACTAAAAAATAATGAAATAATTTTTCATTATAGAAACTGAAGTAATGGGCCCTCATATCAAGAGGCTCATTACTTCAACAAGTCTAGTCTCCGTGTTCCTCGAATGGATCTCTTAGTTGTTGAGAGGGTTGCCCAAAAGCGGTATATAAGGCGTACCCCGTAAAGCTTACAAGTAAACCTGATATGAAGATGGCGACTAAGGTTGCTGTTTCCATTTTTAGAAAATTTCAAGATCACAATGGATCTACGATAAGATCGTTTATTTATTTACAATTACAACGGAATAGTATACAAAGTCAACCGATCTCAACCAATGATTAAATAGGATTTATGGCTACACAAACCGTTGAGGGTAGTTCTAGATCTAGGCCAAGACAAACTACTGTAGGGAGTTTATTGAAACCATTGAATTCAGAATATGGTAAAGTAGCTCCGGGCTGGGGGACTACACCACTTATGGGAGTTGCAATGGCTCTATTTGCAATATTCCTATCTATTATTTTGGAAATTTATAATTCTTCCGTTTTACTGGATGGAATTTCAATGAGTTAGGTTCATAAGAACTATGAACCTCTAGTTTTTCAATCAAAAAAAATTTTATTTAAAACTTGGATTTATAGACCTTTTTGGTAGTTCGACTGTGGTATTTCTTTTTTCGGTATTTCCGGAATATGAGCGTGTGACTTGTTATAATTGATCCTATTGATAATACAGAGAACGGCCCTGTCATCTCTATTAAGATGATTCCACCCCGTCGGATATTTATTCTAATATCTGGAACACGGAATATTATAGAAAAAAGTAAGAAAAAAAATATTCTAACTATGATTCATACCTATTATTTAGACCTCGCAACCGGACTAAAAAAAAATTCAGATGGGTATTTCCTAAATTAAATTATTTTTCTTTCTTTAGACTTATGAAATTAATTTTATCTGAAGAACAACTTCTTTCTCTAGATTTTTTTGAGTCATTACATCCACTCATTGAAATTGAATAATTGATGATCAAATGGTTTTTACTCAAAGAACCCTTTTATTTAGCTTGGGATTAAATCATCGTGGTTCTTGTATGAATCTGAGGTTTTAATTGATTTATAGGGTCTTAACAAGGGAATTCCTATCAACAGTAAAACAAAAGTTGACCCGCATTACGCACAAAAAACAACAAATTAAATAACAAAAACAAACAAAAATAGGAAAGAGAAGATTCAAGAGGCCTGGAACGATCAATATAAAGAAAAAGAAAGGTGTACGAGCTAACTTGATATTTTTGGCATTAGCATCACAAAGAAGAGATTTCGGATTTTTTTTTCTTTCTATCTTTGGCACAAATTGCATCAAGCAGCTAATAAGTTTTGAACTTTCTATTGCATATCCGTCAAAATCGGTATTTGTGTGTTTCTGTTTGAGCCGTACGAGATGAAATTCTCATATACGGTTCTCGGGGGGGGGGTCCTCTCGGATTCCCTATCTCAATAAAGTATATGATTGGTTCGAGGAACGTCTCGAGATTCAAGCGATTGCAGATGATATAACTAGTAAATATGTTCCTCCTCATGTCAACATATTTTATTGTCTAGGAGGAATCACGCTTACTTGTTTTTTAGTACAAGTAGCTACGGGTTTTGCTATGACTTTTTACTATCGTCCAACTGTTACAGAGGCCTTTTCCTCTGTTCAATACATAATGACTGAAGCTAACTTTGGTTGGTTAATTCGATCAGTTCATCGATGGTCAGCAAGTATGATGGTTCTAATGATGATTCTGCACGTATTTCGTGTGTATCTTACGGGTGGGTTTAAAAAACCCCGCGAATTAACTTGGGTTACAGGCGTGGTTCTGGCTGTATTGACTGCATCTTTTGGTGTAACTGGTTATTCCTTACCTCGGGACCAAATTGGTTATTGGGCAGTAAAAATTGTGACAGGCGTGCCTGACGCTATTCCTATAATAGGATCTCCTTTGGTAGAGTTATTACGTGGAAGTGCTAGTGTGGGTCAATCTACCTTGACTCGTTTTTATAGTTTACACACTTTTGTATTGCCTCTTCTTACTGCCGTATTTATGTTAATGCACTTCCCAATGATACGTAAGCAAGGTATTTCAGGTCCTTTATAGTTATAGCTTTATTTTATAGAGAAAACAGATCATAGATATTTGTAATTTCTGATATATCCTATCGGGAAGGAACAATAGTATTTCATTGCTACAAATATGTATTATTGAAAAAATAAGACATGTTTTTTGATACTTCTCTTCAACTCCGAAGTAGTTTAGTTCTTATTTGATAAGAATAGTTGAAGTGGATTCTCCGAAGAGAGGATGGATTATGGGAGTGTGTGACTTGAACTATTGATTGGGCCATGCCGATAGATTATTTTATCCGCCACGTTGAAATTCACAACCAAACGTGTCTCCGCATCCAACCACCACGTAAATCCCCCTATGTAGC